AACAATTCAATTTATTTTCTTTATTTAGATTTAGAAGAACAAAGAGAAACAGATCTTATTCTATACCCGATAAGTACCAATACGCAATGGGAGGATTTTGGGGGAAAGAATGCATAGATAGTTGTTGATAATTCGAAATCATTCGAACAATTGGCTGATCCGATCGATCTCGTTCGTTCCAATTTTTCTTTATTCATTCTGTCTTCCTCTACGAACCGTCCAGTATATATTCTATATATCTATATACTTATATATACTAGAATTCTATATATATAATAAGAATATTCTATTAGAATATAAGAATAATATTAAGTTCTATTTTCTATAATATGTAGAATATAAGATTAGAAGATATAAAAATAGAATAATTTCTATTCTAACTTCTAATTTTCTAATTTATAGCTAATTTCTAGAATATATTAGAATATCTAAATATTCTCTTTCTATAGAAGTATATAAGTAAGGTAAGTAGAATATAGATAAGAATATAATAGAATATATCTACTAAGTAGATATTAAGATATAGATATGAAAATAAGATATAAAAAAATATATAGAATATAAAAGAAAATAGAAAAATCTAATACTAATATCTAATAATATAAAAAGAAGAAAAAAGAATATAGAATCTAAAAATAGAAAAGAAAGATAAAAAATGATGAAGACAATAAAGCCATTGTTACGTTTCCATATTAAAGTAAAGTATAGCACTTATTTTTTTTCTTTATCTTAATGCCCATTGGTGTTCCAAAAGTACCTTTTCGGAGTCCTGGAGAGGAAGATGCAGCTTGGGTTGACGTATAGTGCGACTTGTCAGACATATTGGTCATATGGTATTTCCCCGTTATCTCCCCCGATCGAGTATTCTCTGTTTCGCCCAATCCAATAGATATCTATTCAATATTGTATTGATTGAACCATCAATAATTCGGAGCGTGACGCACAATAATTCCTATTGGGGATCAATATTATCAATTAGAATAATTGATGGTTTACTTGGACTGAGAAAATAAAGTATCAATAAAGTATCCAGGCTCCGTTCAGATAATTCCAAATTGGAAATGGTAAGAGTAAAGTAATAGAATTGGAGTGTAAATGTAGTAATATAAATATTAAATCTAAAAAATCTAATAATATAGACTCTAAAAATATACTAAAAATAGAAATAAGAATTAAGAATATATATCTAAAAATTAGCTAATCTAATAATATTAGATAATTAAATAAGAAATATGAAATAAAGAATATAAAAATAAAATAGAAATCTTAATTAAATTATTAATAAATTAGGAAATTCATTAGTAATTAAATAGAATATAGAATATAATATAACTTACTATAATAGAACTAGAATAGAATCTATTATGATGATTACACGATTACCGCTTGTATCATAGGTTATCTTAGACTTACTATAGGGATAATCTCAAACTGCCTACCAATGGAGTAGTATGATGAATATATCAAATAGTTTGGGGAAAGGTATGAAACGAATAAAAAAAAAAAAAAGAAGTGGTACTTAACCCATTTGCCCTATATGCGCAAATGGAATTCGGGCAAATCTTCCTCCGGAGTAGAACAAGAACCTAAAAGAATTGAAAGGGCCCATTCAGGAACAAGAAAATGACATCGCTATTGGAATTTCGATGAAACAATACATCAATGAGAAGTTAGTTCAATAAGTTCATAAAATTCTTTTTGATTTTCTACATTATAGAATATAGGGAAGGGGAAGGAGGCTAAAACTCATGTTACAAAAAAAAATAGAAGAAAAGCAAAACGCTTCATTAGAAAAACAAAAATATGTTACAAAAAAAAGAAATAGGACTGGAATCAACACATTGATTTTTTTTCGCAATTCTTTTGAACCGTATGCATCCAAAGGTGCACGTACGGTTCCTCAGGGATACAATTTTGCCCTAATCAACCGACTTCATCGAGAAAGATTACTTTTTTTAGGACAAGAGGTTGATAGCGAGATCTCAAATCAACTTGTTGGTCTCATGGTATATCTCAGCATAGAAGATGATACTAGGGATCTTTATTTGTTTATAAACTCTCCAGGCGGATGGGTAATACCAGGAATAGCCATTTATGATACTATGCAATTCGTGTCGCCGGATGTACATACAATATGTATGGGCTTAGCCGCTTCAATGGGATCTTTCATTCTGGTCGGAGGAGAAATTACCAAACGTCTCGCATTCCCTCACGCTTGGCGCCAATGAGTTTTTATTTGAGAAAAAAGAAGACTATGCCTTCGCTGTATCGAATATGAATCAAATAAAAAAAGAAAATCAAATAAAGAATAAGTAATAATAGCATGGCACTTCGAGTTCGATATGAACAAACCATTATTGTTTTTTTTTATAACATGAGATTTTGTATCGAGATAGTATTATTCCCAATTTGATCTTATGTGTCAAGAGTAAATTTCAGCGTCACAAACCATTTTTCTTCCACACCAGAAGTCTCTTTCTTATCTTTATGTTATGAGAGAAATAGTAAAAAAAAATGGAAAAAAAAATCATTTGATCCTTCTTGGATCGTATCAAAAAGAAACTTTGGGATTGCTAAACCACAGACGAGATAAATATATAAAGCAACAGAACCATCATAGTATTTTTTTTTACTACTATGAAAGGAAGGGTGGTAAATGGATCATTTAACGATTTGGATTGGATGGGTTCTCTTTCTTCTTTTCGATAGAATAAATTCCATTGCAGAGCCGTATGCAATGTACAAAAGATGCCCGTACGGTTGTTTCATTCTATTTTTTCTTGTTATTTGAATTCACCCTTACTTTAACCCAATCGTGCGAGATAGAGATAGAAGAACCGGAACCGTTCATTATGTTATATCAATATCATCAGGGTTATGATTCACCAACCTGCTAGTTCTTTTTACGAGGCACAGGCAGGGGAATTTATCCTGGAAGCAGAAGAACTATTGAAGCTTCGCGAAACCCTCACAAAAGTTTATGTACAAAGAACGGGCAACCCTTTATGGGTTATATCCGAAGATATGGAAAGGGATGTTTTTATGTCAGCAACAGAAGCCCAAGCTCATGGCATCGTTGATCTTGTAGCGATCAAAAATGAAAATACTGGTGGGGATTTCGTATAAATATAGAATTCCATTTCAAAATTTGAATTTTCTGTGTGAATAGAAATCATTCATAATAATCAACCATCCGGTTAAGATCGATCTAAGCCAACCCGCTCTATTCTATCTAGAATGAGATTATATAGACACAACATGCCAACCATTAAACAACTTATTAGAAACGCAAGACAGCCAATAAGAAATGTCACGAAATCTCCCGCTCTTCGAGGATGTCCTCAGCGTCGAGGAACATGTACTAGGGTGTATGTGCGACTCGTTCAGTTCAGATCATGAGTTTGAAGAAATGCAAAAATTTTTTCCAGTATAAACGACCGCTACCAACGAATTTGGATAGATAGAGTGGAAGACGGCCCTTTAATTGACTATTATCTAAAAATGATGATCTATCATCTACGTATTATGTTATGGAATTTATGGTTTCTATTGGTGCAAATCCAATCACTCCGTTTGAGATGAGAAGCAATTCTCCATTGGTAGCAAATAGTTATCCATTAAGCGGAGGAAATAGTCTTATAAGAAGCAAAAAGGTTATGCTCCTATTTTTGAAAAAACGGACTAACAGGGTCAGCTACCTAGCCAACTTTCAGAATTAAATGCCGTCACTGTATGGATAGCTTTTTTGTGAAAAGGACTATTACTTTCTAATTAGAATTGAAAAAAGAATTCTAATTGAATAATGGATGGGTAGAGCCAAAGAGTGTGAACTATACAAGTTCACAATAAAATTCGATGAAATGAAAGAAGAGGCTCCGGTGTATAGAGAGGACCTCACCGTTTAAAAAGTTGCCATAAAAACGAGGGAACCCACTATTCTTTTTTATTTAGTAGCAGTCAAATTTCTTATTTCCAGGCGAGATACCTGGAAGAAAGAAAAAATCGTGGTCGGGAAGGTCATAGTCGCAAAAGCCATTGGAATTTCTATTTTATATATCGGAAGAATCCGTTTTGTTATTAATCGACCGGAGGAAAAGGATGACTGAAAGAAGAGAAATCAATTAGTTATTCAAGAAAGTTTCATTTGATTCAATGACCAGAGTTAAACGAGGATATACAGCTCGGAGACGTCGAAAAAAAATTCGTTTATTTGCATCAACCTTTAGAGGGGCTCATTCAAGACTTACTCGAATGACTACTCAACAAAGAATGAGAGCTTTGGTTTCCTCTCATCGAGATAGGAACAGGAAAAAGAGAGATTTTCGTCGTTTGTGGATCACTCGGATAAATGCAGTAACTCGTGAGGATAGGCTATTCTATAGTTATAGCCTATTCATACACAATCTGTACAAGAGACAATTGCTTCTGAATCGTAAAATACTTGCGCAAATAGCCCTATCAAATAAGAATTGTTTTGATATGATTTCCAATAAAATCATCAATCAACAAGAAAATAGAAATCAAATAAAGGAAGAAAATAATCTTAATAGTTAATAGACTCTACTATATAGGAAACAAGAATGATTGAAACAGAATTTCCCGGAGAATGGACTCCGGGAAGATAGAAGAAAAAAAATGAAGATTTGAGTAGTAGGAATAAACGACCCTCTTTCAATAAAAAAAGATTTCTTCCCCATTTTTCCTTTTTTATAACACAAGAATCAAATCTGGATTCTATTTTTTTTTCGAGCAAAACATTAATCTGAGCTTGAATTCCGATTGGAGTTTTGAGGAGTATATCTATTTATTTTTAGTTCTAGGACCTGTAGTTCTAGGGATCGACTCCACTCTCTCCAATTGTTTCTCATTATTACGAAAAGGTAACGAAGATAAAATACGAGCTTGTTTTATAGAAATAGTAATTAATCGTTGTTGTTTCAAGGTCAACCTATTCACCCGTCTAGATAAGATTTTTCCTTGTTCACTAATAAATCGACTAATTAAACTCATGTTTCTATAATCGATTCGATCCCCCGATCCAATTGGGGGTAAACGCCTACGAAAAGATCGCTTGGATTTACGAAAAGGTTGTTTTGATTTATCCATGGTTTGCTTATTCCTTGTTTGTTTATTCCTTATATATAAAATAATCTAGAAAATACAATTCGATTTTTTTCTTATTCATTTAAGATCCGACCAAAATAGGTTTTGGTTTGTATTATATATGTTAAGATGTAAAGTTCTTACTCTTCCCGCTCCTTGGAAAAATCACACACGCATTCTGTTCCATCTATTTCTTTATTTCCCCATGAATCGTAGACTTTTGACAATAGCGACAAAATTTTCTCAATTCTAATCGATTGGGTGTATTGTGTCGATTCTTTTGAGTAATATATCTAGAAATGCCCGGCGATTCTTTATTGACACCCTTTCGAACACAACAGGTACATTCCAAAATCACTAGAATTCTGATATCTTTACCCTTGGCCATGAACCTCCTTTTTATTTTGGATCGACTTCACTTTAGAATTACCCTCATTTTCTTTTTTATCTGAACCAAATACAAAAGAAAATAAAAAATCTCTATTCTATATCTATATTAAGAAAAGTTACTAACTAGAAATGGAATTTGTAAATATTTTTTTTTTGAATTCATTAATATAAGAATATTCAGAATATAGTAATAATTAAGTAATACAATTTTTTCGAACTAGGAATTATTCCTATCCTAATCTCAGTATTTTCTTATTTCTATGTTAGAATTTCGCGCCCCTAGACTGGATTCACATTTCCATTTCTTTTCCCAAAAATTCTATCGTAGATTCACTATATTTTGACTGAGGTTCAATACACTTTTTCTTTCTCTTTCTTTTTTCTTTAGGATAGGAAAGAAAAAGGGAGCGAAATTGGAGCCATGTTACCATGTTACGTAGAATTGTATCTCAAATCTTCTTCATTTCTTCACATAGAAAAACAAGAATTCAATCAGAATGAAAAAAAGGGGAATGACAAGGCATCCGGAAATAAACGATTAATTTCTATCAATAGACCCGCTAAAGACCCAAACCATAGAGTGGTTAGCACAGGTGCCGTGGAGAGATATGTTTTTATATCTCGCATTGAAAATCCTCCTTCTTCTTTTATTTTCTATTTTCTTTTTTCTTGTAATTCTTTATTTGTATTGTATATTGTAATACATATATAGTCCTAGTTCGATATTCTAATACATAGATCATAGATAACCCGATCTTGTAGTTCAAGATCATTTGTTTTTGCACGAAATGAAATTCGAATTAGTAATTACTAAAGAAAATGCATATGTACAATGACCTAGCAGATGAAATTGCCCCCTAAAAAAGAAAAAAAAAAATGACAAGAACATTCTCTACCTATATAAATGGGTAGAGGAAAAAAGAAGGATGTGGAAAACAAGACATGTATTTTATACAATGACACTGTACAAAAATTTTGAAAAGGGATGTAGCGCAGCTTGGTAGCGCGTTTGTTTTGGGTACAAAATGTCACGGGTTCAAATCCTGTCATCCCTACCTATTCTTTATCCTATGGATAGTTACGAGGGATTCATTGAGTAAGATCGGGTAAAATAGAATCTTTCATTTTTACATACTATATGTACGCAATAACCCTTCCCTTGTGGATAAAAAAATTACAATTGTATCTACTCTGATTAGGATATAAGAAAGCGCTCTTAGTTCAGTTCGGTAGAACGCGGGTCTCCAAAACCCGACGTCGTAGGTTCAAATCCTACAGAGCGTGATTCCATTTATTTTATGTTGAATTACAATGAAATAACTTAACAAAACAAAGTAGAATTGCAACTTAAATTTGACCTCCTACAAAGAGGAGGCCAATCAAAAAAAGAGATGTTACTCAATCAAAGGTCCAACTGATCACCGCGCCTGTATTGTAAATATGCAGTTACAAATAATCCTGTTAAAGTAATAAGAATTAGACCTAAGACAATTCCAAATAGAAAAACTTCAATCATTTTGATTTGTTTTAGGGAATAAAAATAGAGATAAGATCTATCCCTAAATATTAATCTGAATTATACGTGAATCTCAATGACTAGGAATTGGCAATTGACACGGGAAGGAACCATAGAATACCTGAAATTAAATATTAGGAGAGTCTTTGGTTTTTATTTTTGTAAATTTTTATGAAATTTCATTCATTTCAAATAAGTCGTATCTTGTTCAAACCAATAAATAGAGCTGGGGTTATAGTTGAAGCAGCCAGTAAAAAACCGAAATAACTAGTTAGAATAGGCATGAAAGAGCAAAATGAGATATGTTCTTTTACTACATATATGAATAAAACATTTACCTAAGTCTCAATCCAGATACGACGGTAAGAAAAACTAATTGAAAGTTCTTGATTCATCAGTCATTATAGGCGGACACTAAAAAAAGAGATAAAGATAGATAAGGTGATATAGGTAGAATAAAGGGATTCATTAGCTGTGCCATTGACCGATCC